TATGCGTTATTAACGAAATTTTTAAACCTATAAGGAATATTACCAAAAAATAAAATAATAATATCATTTATTATATTAAAATCATCTATTAGTGTAAAAAATAAATAAAACCTTAATAAGTTTTTAAATTTAAAAAACTTAAATACAATTAAAAATAAAGTAAAATAAGTAAATATAAATAAAATATTTTTAGTTAGACCAATTCCAGCAAGTAAAAAAATAAGCAACATTTCTAAATTTAGCCCTTGCTTTAACCCCAATGTTATTATCTAGAAAATGGATAAATAAATCTATAAAGTATAATGAAACATTACCTGCGAATTTACACCTATAATAATTTACAATAATACGATAAAAGAAATTTTGCATGATAAAACACCTAACATAGAAATTGCACAAACAAAATATATGATAAATAAATTTTAAAATTAATTTTGAAATCTTATACTTAAGTGTAATATTAAATCTATGATAATCTAAAAAAATTAATGGAAGGAATCTATAAAAAAACTTAAAAAAAGATTTTATATTTAATAATAATCTAAAAAATAAACCTGGTAATAATAAGTAAAAAATTAATACAAGCAAAAAGGAGGTATATGTAAATATTATAAAATAATTAACAAAATTAAAAATATAATTTATAAAATAATTAGAACTACTTGAGTAATTACAGAAATTATAGGAAGTTAGAGTAAAAAAGACAGCTTTAGTATATAAAATCTTATTATTATTGATGAGGTTTGTCACCATCATCATGTTTAAAATAATCTTTAAAATAACCTTTAAAAAGCTCTTTTAAAAGATAAGCTAAATCGATGTAGAAATTGATTATATCATCTTTATCTAAGCAAGAAACTTTATTAAAAGAATCAGCAACAGATGTTAATTCATTTGTAAGACTTTTATACAGACTATAATAATGTATGATAAACCATATAATTACAAATAATACAATAAAATCTCTAATAAGTTCTGATAATACAATAAACAACCATATTTGAGCGGCCTTGTTTGTCATTATAAAAGTCGAAAGAGTTTTTAAAAATGACAAACAACCGAAAACTTGATCCTTCATTTTAAATTTATAAGTATAATAAGCAGCTGATTCAAAAAAAAACTGCTTATTAGAAGTTAGATAATCTTCTATAAAGTTTTCAATACGTAATAAATTTTTTTCGTAGTTTTTAATATATATAAATTTTAACTTTAATATAATATTTTTAAAATAACCTTTAAATATATTAATAAAAAATTTAACAAAAATTAAGAAATAATTTTCAAATCTATCATAATCTGATTTATTAATATTGTTAGTTATACTTAATTGTAACTATAATACAAACTAAAATTCTAACTATAAAAAAAATAAGATATAATAAAATTTTTATAGAAACAAGAATAAGAAATTTTATAGAATTAACGAATATAACACCTTCTTGATGAACAATACAAGAAATATTATTAATAGCATTTAGTACTTTTTTATTAACATTAATTTTGTTATTTAATAAATTTATTAAATTATATTTAACGTTACAAAATACATTAGTAATATTTATAAAAAATATTACTACTAACAAAAGCAGCTTATTTTTAAACTGCTCCAAATTATAAAAAGAAAATATATTTAAAATAATATTTTCTACTTTTAAAAAAATAAGTTTAATTAAACTCATTTTACTATTTATTAAAACCATTAAATTCGCTAATATAATCGCTGCAAAAAAACATAATTTATTTAATGCAGCAATCATATTAACTAATAATATCCTTATTTTAATACTATTTTTTTATCCTCCAACTTCCTCTCCAGAACATGACAAAAACAAAACCAACATAGTTGATTATGAAAACCATTTTACTGAAAAACGAAGGAATATTACAAAAGTGGATATAACCTCTTTCTATAGGAGACATATATATACAACCCATAAAGCTCATAAAATAACTTTTAAAAAAATCATAAATCACTTCATTCCTTTGAGGTTTAGGTAATCGTAATACTCTTCTTGTAAAGATCCTATAATTCTTTCTAAATAAATAAGTTTTAAACTCTATATCCCATGTAAATCTAAACCACATAGCATCCCAGTCAAAGAATTTATTTACTTTCTGGCAAAACCAGCAATAATATTCAATAAAACCAGAGTCTACATATATATATTCCCAAAATCTAACAATATCAGCTAAATAATATTTATTATGTTCAAGTCTATCTTTAGGTGACATATATTCCCATAGATAAATAACGTTAAACCTTCTTCTACAATACTCTTTATAAATACAATAAACCTCAATGTATAATCTATTATAAAGAATACCTAAATTAGAATAAAGTTTTAAACTTAAAGATTTTGAAATAACATAAAAATTATGAACAAACTGATATAGCAGATTTCTGTAAATTTTAAATATTACTTTAGAATAAACTTTAAGACTTATAAATTTAATTATATTATAAAATTTACAGAAAGGTCTAGATAATAAAACATTATCATAAACTTTTAAACCAATAAATTTAAATATTAAATAAGATTTATTTAATAAATTAGATAAGAATTTAGAGTAAATTACAAAACCAATAGGTCTTAAAAGATTATTAAAGATTTTATACATTATCTTATAATAAATTTTTAAGCTTATAAGTTTTATTATATTAAAAAATAGATATAAAGGTTTAGATATTATTTTTTGGTAAATTTTAACACTAACTACTTCTAGTAGCGAATAAACTTTGTATAATGCGGTAGAATATATCATATAAAATTTACCTAAAATTTTATCTAGAACTGACATTATACGCAGACCCCCGGTCAAAGTTTTAGATTTTACAAATCTAAAACTCACAAGCAAAACATGCCTAATAAGTTTGAACTTGCTTTTCCTTGTTTTTTATTCTTTTTTTTTATTTATATATAATTATGGAAATAAACTTGAAAAAAAAACCAAATTATATACATATTTTTTTTGTTTGATAAAATACTACAAACGGTTACTTTTGATAGAAATTACCTTGTATAATACCAATAACATAACAATAAGATTATAAATAATCCTATTGTTAGTTTTTAAGGGATAATCTTAGAAAATAAAAAATATAGTAAAAACTAATAATTTCCCAATTTCTATATAGTCTTGAATTATTTTAACTTTGATAAAAGCTATTTTAATCGTTAATTATTTTTAATAAATTATATTTGGAATAGTTATAATATTTTATTTATAACACATAAAAACTATAGTAGTATTATTTAAAAAATCCAGCCACACCTTCCAGTACGGCTACCTTGTTACGACTTCATTACAGAAACTTTTTTGCAAACATCCCTTTATAAAAAAGACTTTAGACAATAGAATCACCATAACGTGACGGGCAGTGTGTACAAGATCCTTATTTGCCCTATTTCCTATCAAGAAATAGGGTACTATTTCACCGTATGATTCTGCATACGATTACTTACGATTCCTACTTCATGTGGGCGAGCTTAATCCCACAATCCGAACTGAGGAATATTTTTTTAAGATATAGATTGTATATTCCATTGTAGTGCGCGCGTAGCCCAAATTATACGGGGCATGTTGACTTGCTATAGTCCCTCTTCCTCTATTTTATCAAATAAATTTATTTATAGCTGTTTAATTTTGATAAATAACTTACATAAATATACAAATAAAATAAAACATCCTTTTATAATCCAAAAAAGAATCTATAAAAAGAGTTTATTGTTATTAAATATAATAAATGCGTTTACTTATAACAAATTAAAGGGGTTACGTTCGTTATAGGACTGAACCTAACACTTCACAGCACGAACTGACAACAGCCATGCACCACCTTTTCAATAAATAAAAAAATTCATTCATTAAAAAACTTGGTAATCGCTCAATATCGAATTAAACCACACACTCCATCGTTAATAAGGACCCTCGCCAATTCCTTTGAGTTTCATCGCTAAGATATACTCCCCAGGTGGAATACTTAACGTGTTAACTTTAACTTTAACATTATCTAAAAGTTAAAATTTAGTATTCATCGTTTACGTTTATGACTACTGGGGTATCTAATCCCATTCGCTACCATAAATTTCGTCCCTCAACGTCAGTATAAATTAAGTAGAATGTCTTCACCTTTGATGCTCTCTTTTGTATAGAAACATTTTACTATTACACAAAAAATTACTTCTACCCTAAATTTTTATACTCAATTTTATTAGTCACTTTTTAGTAATAAATTTTCTTATTATTTAGTAAAAGTCTTAATAAAAAACCTACGAACCCTTTACACCCAATAAAACCGAATAACGCTTGCATCTTCTGTGTTACCGCGGCTGCTGGCACAGATATTAGCCGATACTTTTCTTAAGCTATTCATGATATTTGCTTAATTCAGAATTTTTAGTTCACACGATATTGCTCCGTCAAGCTTGCGCTCATTGCGGAATATTCCCCACTGCAGGCTTTACAATAAAAGCCTAGGCCTTGTCTCAGTCCTAGTGTGGCTGACCATCCTCACAGACCAGCTACTAATCAAAGTCTTGGTAAGCCTTTACCCCACCAACAAACTAATTAGATATAAGCTCATTATTAAAAAAAAAATTAATAGTAGATTCTTATATATTACTCACCCGTTCGCTACCCAGACAAAATAAATATCTATCAAATATTAAAAAGCTGAATAACTTGCATGTGTAATGCATACCGTTAGCGTTCATTCTGAGCCAGGATTAAACTCGATAAAAAATATAAAAAAATATAATATAAAAATATATTATAAAAGATATATTATAAATATATTATAAAAGATATAWTATAAATATATTATAAAAGATATATTATAAATATATTATAAAAGATATAATATAATAAATTTAAAAATTTACTATCTTCCCCTACCCCAAATACTTCTTAAAAAAAGTAGGATAGATAAACCAAATTCAACAACATCAAAATCTATTCTAATAACATTATTAAAAGGTTCACCAGTAAGAAAATTATAAATTTCATTAACTAATATAGTACCTTTATCTATTAACTCTTTAAAATGGTAAATATAAAAACCATAAATATTTCTTGTGGTTATACGCATAAACATATATTTTAAATACAACTTTAAATAAAACAATAAAGGATTAAAAAACGTAAATAAATACAACACTACCTAATACAACACTACCTAATACAACAAAATAGTAAGAATTTTTAACTAAAATAGTCATTTTCCACCAACTTTTTGAACAACAATTTTATTAGTAAAATAACCTTTTTTTTTAATAAATTAAGGATAAAAACTTAGCTTTTTTTATAGAATTTGTTATTTTCTTTTTTATTGATTTTTTTATTTCATTTTTATGTTTTTCTTCATAGTCGATATTGAGTTTTTTATTTACAAATTGCTTAATAAATATAATATTTTTATAATTATATTTATTAAAAAACTTGTAAATTTTTATTTTATTAATTTTTTCAACTTTTTTACACCATATTTTGATCTTGAATTAGTACGATTCATAACGCTTGCAGCATCTTCAACTCCTCTTATAATTTTAAATTTAATTCCAGGTAAATCTTTTACCCTTCCTCCTCTTATTATTACAGCTGAATGCTCTTTAAGATTATGACCAATACCAGGAATATAAGCATTAATCTTACTACCGTTCTTCAAAACTATCTTAGCAACCTTCCTCTCGGCTGAGTTAGGTTTTTTAGGACTCATATTAAAAACTTTAACACAAGATCCAGAAATAAAGGGTTTGTTATATAATAATCTTGACTTAATTTTAAGTCTAATTTTATTTATATACTTTTTCCTTTTCTTTATAATGTTATAAATGTTATTAAAAGTAACCATTTTATTTAATAATATTTGAAATAATTAATTTTTTCAAAAACAAATTAATAATAAGATAATTAGAATTACTGTTCACAGGCAAATAGAAATCTGATTCTTTATTATCAAATAAAGAGATTAAAGGTATATTATTTAGTTTAATTTCTTTTTCATTTTGTGAACCTAACCCTATATTATTAGAAACAATAATATCTGGTAGATAACCTTTATAGTTTACCTTTTCAAAAAACATCATTTTAATTTTAGATGTTCTAAGATTAAATATACCATGAGAGTTAAACCAATTTGTTTTAAAACGATTAAACCTATTTTTTATCATAAAATAATAAATAATACTTCTTAAACTATTATTCATACCTATAAAATGTATTTTAATTTTATTTATAACAAAATTATGACTTCTTTTTATATCAAATTTTCTAAAAAATATTTTATTTAAATCGTTGCTGCAATATTTTTTCAAATAACCAAATTTTCTATGTTTAATTAAAAATTTAATTAAATTTAAATTAACAACACCTTTTTTAAAAAAATAATTTATTAATTTATCATTAATTAGAATATCATTTTTTATTAAATAATTTATCAAAATACTTTTTTTTATTAACTTATTTTTTAATAAATATTTAATATAATTTAAACTACAAGAGTTTTTTATTAAAATTTTATTCATTATCTCGTTGTTAAATATCTTATAAAAAATTAATAATAATTCATTAATAAAAATCCTGATTAACAAATACTCTCTTATAAAAAAATAAAAGTTTCTAAAATAAAACCCATTAAATAAATCAAAACTGTTATTAATTTTGTTAAATGTATAAAAATGAGTACTGTAATTATTAACTAAACTGTACAATGGAATTTTATAATATGATTTAAATTTAATTATAACATTTTTCTTTTTAAATTTATAAAACTTAACTAATTTTCTCTTACTTTTTTTATTATTATAAAATTTTATAACATTTTTGTTTAATTTAACATTATCGTTGTATTTATTTAAAATTTTTAACAATTTTAGGATTATTTTTATTTATGTTATTGTTAAAACGTAAATTTTTCTTATTAAGTCTATAATTTTTATCATACTCTTTTAAATTTGATATTATTTCAAATTTATCAAATAATTTAATAATTTTTTTTAATTTATTAAATTTAACTTTATTTGCACTTATTAAAGAAAAATTCAGTTATAAAAGTATCATACGATTTAAACGCTCTATATCGGTGTCTATGTAAAACCTGTGGGTTACTTCTGCTTTTGACCAGTAATTTATATCTAGGTAAAAGTTCTCCACGAAAACGTTTACTCTTGCCGATATTTGAACGTTTAATACTTTTATGTGACAATACATTACTGGTAATGCTCTGTAATCTAATCTTTCCCTTGTTAAATCTTCTTGACAAAGGGCCTCTACGTAATTTTCTATTAGAGTTTGGTCTAGATGTAACATAATTTCCTCTCCCTCGTCTTTTATTTCTGCTTTTACCGCCCGAAGCTCGAACATCATTGTTACTTCGAAATGTTCTAGAAGTAGAGAATTGGTTAGAATGTACTGTCTTTGTAAATGTTTTATAAGCTTTTTTGCGTACAATAATATCATCCTTAATAACACTCTTACGGGTATTATCATGTCCTCGTAAGGTGCTATTAAGTATTTGTAATTTCTTTTGTTTTTTATTTTAATTTATTAATTTTAAAATTTTTATTACCTTTAAAACTCGAAAAATTACTTACGGTTTTAGTGTTAGTATTTTTTATCATATCATAAAAATATCTATATTTATTTTTTATAATTATAAAACTATTACTAGATTTGGATTTAAAATCTTTTACTTTAATAACATCTTTACGTCTACATAAAAAATAAGGTTTATCTATAATATGATCGTTAACTAAAACATGTTTATGTTTTATTAACTGATAAATAAAATTTATCTTTATGTTATTTTTAAAATCAGATATTAAAATTAAATTATCTAATCTAAAAAAAAAGCATTTTTTTAAGAAAAAGTCTAACTCTTCTTGTCTTTTAAAAGCTGTACGAATGCAGCTTACAATAAATTTTTTATTATAACCTTTCTTAAATTTATCTAGAAAAAATTTTCTATTAATTAAATAAGATTTTAATTTAGATTTAACATATTGAGCTTTATTATTATTCATTTTAATATTTTTAATGATTTAATAATAATAGATTTTATAATATTATAAAACACTAAAAAACAAAAACAATAAAAAAAATAAATTTTAAAATAAAAATAAAACATTATAAGTTCACATATAATATAATTAATTTTATTTAAAATTTTATTAAAATAAGCCTTCTTTGAAGAATTCCTCATTTTATTGAATATATTCTTTAATTTTAATAAAAAATTGTTTAAGAATGTCTTCATAAATATAAAAACTCTATCTAGGAGCTCTTGGATGCATACTCATTGCAAGAAGCCATACAAAGCATACTACAGAACTATTAGCTACTATAAAAAATACTAAGTGCCATCTAACTTTATGACCAAAATATGCTTCAAATTTACTAATTTTCTGAACTTTATCTATATTTTCAAACATAACATCTGTAATGGCTTTGTCGCCTAAAGCTTTGTTAAATTTCCTTATTTCGCGAATCTTGATAATAGCATTTATCATACCTTTTATACTTGCAAAAAGCGTACAAAAGTTAACAAAATTTAGGAAATCATTAAAGTCATCAAAAGCCATGCAATTTTAGAATATAATTTAAAACAGGTCTAACAAAAAACCTTGGTAATACTAAATCAATTAGACCACAATCATAAAACTTTTCTGACTCTTGTATTCCTTCAGGAACCTCAACTTTTATTATCTCTTCGATCAACTCTTTACCTGCAAAACCAACAAGAACATCAGGTTCTGATATAATAATATCACCTAACATAGCAAAACTAGCTAAAACTCCACCCATAGTAGGAGTAGAAATGAAGGAAATAAAAAACAATCGATTCATTAATTGATAATTATACAATAAGGAAGATATTTTAGCCATTTGATATAACCCTACAATACCCTCTTGCACTCTAGCACCACTAGAAGCACTTACTAATAAGAGAGGTAAATTGTTATTATAAGCATATTCAATTAAAACTGATATTTTTTCACCTGCAACAGAACCCATACTACCTCTTATAAAAAAAGAATCCATTATACCTAAAGCTACAATTTTATTATTTATTTTACAAATTCCAGTTTGTATAGAATCTACAAGATTAGTTTTCTTCTGATACCTATAAATACTTTCAGCAAATGTCTTATAATCCTCTACGATACCCTCATCAACTAAATTGAAAAAATCAACTTCTTTACTTAATTCAAATTCTAAAGATGAGTTGTAAATATCTTCGATGTACTTTTTATTTTTATTATCGGCAGGAATATTAAAACCCTTTTCCGGTTTAAGATCAAAATCTAAAGGTTCTAGAATAGACATATCATCATTAAAAGAAACCCAAGAATTTTTATCTACTAGTAAATCAATTCTATCAAAACTATTAATCTCTATATACGATTCACATTCATTACAAATATAAAATCTATCTTTAGACAATTTCTTGTAATTTAAACTTTCACAGAATTGACAAACAATCCAAAAACTAGAAATTTTGTTATCACTAAATTCATTAATATAAAAATCAACTGAATTTAAATCATATTCACAAAATTCATCCCTTATTAAAGAAGATTTAAAAAAATCCTCTTGAATTTTAAAAATTGAACTTTTAAAACTTTTATCAAATGTAAACTTATTATAATATTTGTTAGAACCTTTAAATTTTACTAAATATTTATACTCATTATATAATAGCAAATAACTAAGTCTGACTATTGTTAGTATTAGAAATATCATTAACTATCTTATCGGATTTATTATTATTATTTATTATTTTATTAATAATAACACTGTTAGTATTATTATTATTTATTATCTTATTAATAATAACTTTATTCTGATTATTTTCATTAAAGACATTATTAACTATAATCTCTTTGTTATTTAAATTATTATGAGATAAATTTTTATTATTGCTTTATAATTTATTATGTATGTGTATATATAATTTTTATATTTTTAAACCCTAAAAAAGAGCGAACTTTATTAAACAATTTTTGAATCAAAAAAATACAATATAAAATTCGATCTATTATTTTATAAAATTTATAGCATCTCTACCATTTAAGTAATATAAAATACAAAAAATAATAAATATTATTTTTATGATCTAATGAGGAACACTCTTTTTAATAAAAAATTTAACGTTTATATTCTTTCAACGTTTGATTTAAGCATACTTAGCTACTTAGCATTTACTATTATCATAATAACTAAAACACCATAGGTATGCTGCCGTTGGTCCTTTCGTACTAAACGACAAACATTGCAATGTTCCAACATTCATACTGGATATGGACCGAACTGTCTCACGACGTTCTGAACCCAGCTCAAGTATTGATTTAATGGGTGAACAACCCAACCTCCTGAATCCCCTTCAACTCAAGGTTACAATAAGCCGACATCGAGGTGCCAAACCTTTTAATTAATAGAGATTCTATTAAAAGATTAGCCTGTTATCCCTAGAGTAACTTTTATCCGATGAACGATAAATTATACCACAAAATTTATCGGTTCACTAAAACCGACTTTCGTCCCTGATAGATTCGTAGATCTTACAAGTCAAGCATATATAAAATTTTTATTCACTAAAATTTTATTGTAATAAAACAATAAACCTTATGTACACCTCCGTTACTTTTTTAGAGGCCTACGCCCCATATAAACTGTCTATTAAACAATGTCTTATTAATAATCAAATAACAATTAGTTGATTTTATAATAAATAACGGTATAACGTCACCTTTTAAATAACTTCCATTAATTTAAATAAAAAAAACAATACCAAACAACAGTAAAGTTTCATAGGGTCTTTCTGTCCTAGTATGAAAAATCCGCATCTTCACGGATACTTTTAGTTCACCGAGAATCTCTTTGAGACAGTGCCTAAATCATTAAGCCTTTCGTGCAGGTCGGAATTTACCCGACAAGGAATTTCGCTACCTTAGGACCGTTATATTTACAGCCGCCGTTTAATGTTATTTTAGCAACCAACTTAATTTATTTAATTAATCGCTTTATACGTACAAAACCGGGCAGGCATCAATTTCCCATACAAAATTTTTAAATCTAGCGGAAACCTATGTTTTTGTTAAACAGTTGTTTAGGCCATTTTACCTTTGATCAAGCTCACACCTGACATTCCTTATCCCTAAGTTACGGAATCAATTTGCCGAGTTCCTTAAAGAGACTTATTCTCGAACTTCTTCATATTCTCAATTTATATACTTTCGTCAGTCTAAGATACGGCTATAAATTATACTAAATACATTAATAATTTTTCCAGTAAATATTATTTTATATGTATAATTAATATTTATTTATACATACAAAATATATTTAGTCTTATAACAATGCAATATATAGTATAATAAGTTTAGTAATATTAAACTAAAACACATCTACATAATTAGTTTAATTATAATATTAGTAACCGACTAAACTTGTAAAATTTAATTTTATACAAGAATTCTTATATTTTTGAAGTATTAAATTATAGATTAATATTTTCGTTACTAAAACCAATATTTTTACTTTTATATAATAAAATATAAAACACTCCCTTACCAAACAAATTTAACTTTGTTCTAAAACTTCGGCAAAAACTTTTAGTCTCCTTTTTATTTTAAAAAAATAAGAACTAGATTAATAAGCTATTACGCACTTATTAATAAGATTGCTGCTTCCAAGCAAACTTTTTAATTGTCAAAATCCTTTTTTTCTCGAAATCACTTAAGTTTTATTTAGAGGCCTTAGTTTTTAGTCTGGGCTGTTTCCCTTTTGACAAATAAAGCTTGTTCCTTATTGTCCGACTTGCTTAAATTTAGGTTTAATTTTTGCATCGCTAAATACTACTCTTAAACCAACAATATAAAAACAGCTATGCTAAAACATATTTCAGGGAGAACTAGCTAAATCTAAATTCGAATGGAATTTCTCCACTAATCACAGCTTATTCGATGATTTTGCGACATCAACCGATTCAAGCCTTCATTTAACTGTTAATTAAACTTCGCTTTATCCATGATTAGATCATTTAGTTTCGAGTCTATAATTACTGACAAAAAACACATCTTAAGATATTTATTTTTAATTATGGATCTTTTTTATTATAAAAATTAACCATGCCAATAATTATAATTCACTGGTTCTTTCTTCAACAAGAATATAGTATAAATAATTTATTATATACACTAAAATTTATAGAATTATAGTTTCAAGTACTATTTCACCCTTTTATTAAAAAGCACTTTTAAGTGGTTCCCTCACGGTACTTAGTGCACTATCAGTCATTTATAAAAGTTTAAGCCAATAAAGTGGTTTTTATAAAGTAAATAGTACGAAATTAAATACATCATACTACACATTAAAAAAAAAACTAACATTTTATTTAGAATTACAGGACTAGTACCTACTATGGTTTCTTATTAAAGAATTCATTACAATAAAACGATAAATATAGTTAAATAAGGCTTAATCTCTTTTCGTTCTTAACTACTAAGAGAATTAAAATTATATTTTTTACAGTTAATAAGATATTTCATTTCGCTGTAATTAACTCCAAATCTACTTAAAGTTTTTTTATATTAAAACTTAAGATGAATTTGAATAAGATTGCATTAATGCATTAGGACAGTTTCATAAAATGTTTAAACATAATGAAATTTTCTTTAAAATAAAGTCCTTCTTCTTTATAAATGCTAAACTATCCGCTATAATCCATTTAATTATTATATTGTATTATTTTTAATTTAAACATTTAAAATTTTTAAAATTAATACTACAAACGGATAAAATTTTTATCCTAGTATTAAATTAAATTTAACTAACTACCTAATAAAAAACTATTTAAATTATAAGCAGTACTTAAAGATATAAAATTTTATTTTACAAAAAGATTTTTTAAGCCGGTAAGTCGACTAGACATTTTATAGCAAAATCTTTTATTAATAACAAATTTAGAATTTTTTTTTAACAAGTTTTTATTGTTATTTACATGTAATTTTAAACCAACAAGACCATATTTAGTATTAATACTATAAACAAAAACTTTTGTTTTATTTTTTATAGTGTTCAACGGAATTTTACCAAAACTTTTAGAATAATTAATAGGTCTTTTATAGTAATTACCCTTTATAACTAACTTATATCCAGTAAGTTTAGAAGATTTTAATAAACTTGTTAATTTATTTAATGATTTAAAAAAGGAAATATTAGTATTAGCTCCAATATTTAATATAGAAATAGCGCTCATTACGTAATAAAAAGTTTTAGTACACCTGTAAAATTCTATTTTATAGTTAGGATATTCTAAGGATAAATAACTATTATTAAACTCTAAAATAACTTTACTTGTAAACTCTAATAAATCTTTACGTAAATTAATAAAGTCGATACTATTTATATTAAAGAAGGGTTTTTTCATATAACCTAAAGAAATCATATACACAAATGAATAATAATCCGAATCCCGCCTTAATCTTAAAGCTTCAATACGAATAAAACATTTGTAATTTGAAAGAAAATCTAGAAGTTTATTTACAAATAAATAATCTAAACCCATACCTTCGTAAATAAAAAATCTTGTATTATAAACTATTAAATGATATCCTTTTGTTGATGATTTGTTTATTATATCATCATGGAAGAATAAAGAATCAACTATATTAAGCTTTAGAATCAACCTTTTTCCTTTGGGAAAAACAAAACCAGGCCTTCTCCTATCAGCACTATAAGTGCATTTTTTATATTCACCTATCAACCGGGTTTTTAGACTTTTTACTAACTTTTAATTTTAGTTTAAAAATCTTCTTATAATTTGCTTTCAATTTTTTCTTTTCCTTTAAAAATGGCTGTACCTTACCAATAGTAGCAAAACAATTATCACTTACCACTTTAAATTTACGCGAAGGTAATTTAATTTTACTTTTATTATTAAATTTTGTAACTACTTTAGAAAAACATCCTGCTGACCTTACAAGTTTACCACCACCTTTATGGTTTAATTCTATATTATAAATTAAAGAACCTTTAGGAATATTATTTAAACTTAAAGAATTTCCATAAGAAAACACACCTTTATCATAAGAAAACACATCTTTATCATAAGAATTAATTTTAAAAAAAGTAACAGTATCATTCAATTTAATATTATTGTAACAAAAGTAATAAAACTTTGAATAATAATTTAATTTATTACTATTCCTAGTAAATTGTATTAAGATACAATAATAAGAATTAAATTTTTTACTATAAACTATATTTACTATTTTATACTTATAATTATTAAACAAATCATAATTATATTTTAGTAATTTAAGACTATCAACTTTAGTTAAAAATAATCTCTTTTACTAAAAAAAACTTTTATATAACCTTTAGTAAATATAAAATGGTAAATAATAAAAAAGAATAGAGATATATACCATAAAAAAATTAATAAATACTTTGTAATTATTAAAAAAAAATTTGTTAATAAATAATCAACAATATGGAATAGTAATCTTACATGTTTTATTATGAACATATCCTTGATAATCATAATAAATTTGTTATTATATACAATTTTTTCATTCTTACCATTTTTTGTAAAAATTACTGTAATAATATAAAACAAAACCATATTATTTAATTTATTATCAATTGTTATAAAATACTTTATAACATCAACAATAAAATTTGCTAACAAATTAAAAATCAAACAAATTGTACTATAAAAATAAAAAAACGAACTTGTAGTTAAAACAACGAAAATATATGATATTATGTTAAATGAAACATCCTTTCTATTAAGAATGCTTATTAATTTATATCTCTCATAAGGTTTGTTTTTTTTATAAGAAAAAAAATAATTAACATAATTTCGATACCTTATCATAATAAAAACTATAATTGAAATAATTAACTTAAATTCAAAAGAAGAGTTTTCATAGAAAATAAATTTATCAACAAAAGATATAGCCAGAATAAGACTATCAAAGTATATTAAAAACCTTGTTATTATAAATTTAACCTCAAAGAATTCTATAAGTAATACGGCAAGATTATAAAAGTACTTAATGATAGGTAATAATTTTATATCTTTTATATAATCACCAAAAAGTATAAATAAATAATATAAATAAAATAATATAACAAATTTATATGGAATTATAATTTTATAA